ATAGGGATTTTGAGAATACGACTTAAGGACCAATGGTTAATGATGGCTCTAATGGGTGGTTTTGCTAGAATAGGTAGTAATGAGATCACTGTTTTAGTAAATGATGCGGAAAAGGGTAGTGATATTGATCTACAAGAAGCTCAGCAAACTCTTGAAATAGCAGAAGCTAATTTGAGAAAAGCGAAAGGAAAGAGACAAATAATTGAGGCAAATTTAGCTCTTCGGCGAGCTAGGACAAGAGTAGAGGCTGTCACTGCAATTTCATAACTAATTCATTGGTGCGTTCGAATAATCAAAAAAAGTTCTGTTTCTAATTCTAAACCCTAAAAATTTTGATACAACGCAATTCAAAAATAAATAAAAATACAAAATCTATAAAAATAGAAGAGGGGTGGGGCAAAAAACTTATTAGATACCGGAGTCAATGGTATCTAATAAGTTCTACCTACTATTGGATTTGAACCAATGACTCCCGCCGTATGAAAGCAATACTCTAACCGCTGAGTTAAGTAGGTCATTTATCATCCCTAAAAGAACTAGGGGGGACCCATCCCGTCGATGGATTATAAATATCATATTCCTTATAAGCAATAATAATCTAATCAATATCACTCAAAAATTTAGGATGTTAGATCATAGAATATTCATCTTGACAACAAACGATCTATATGCTAAAATATGCATCACAAGTACTAGTACTAAGGGCTATAGCTCAGTTGGTAGAGCAACTCGTTTACACGCGCGCCGATGTTTTTCGGGGGAGTCCATCATAAGATCCATTTTGTGGATCTTATTGAGAAATCGATGTCTTACTCCATAACTTTTGGGGAACAACAGCCTGACAAACGATTCGGTCCGATTTGGGCGCCCGTTTAGGTACCAAACAGACCCCATCGTCGAGTTAAGATATTGATAGGGTGAATACCAGTACATTCAATGCTAGGCATAATGAGTATAAGGTCCTCAAAAATCTCTTTTCGTTCTATGAACTTTAAGGTGTATCAAGTTTCATATTTGATTTTTTAAGCCGAGCGGTAGAGACTTCATTTAACTTAAACCGATCTAGGCCAGAGGCAGACCTACGTCAAGATAACCCCCCATCTTTGAAACACTTTGGTAGTGCTCCTGGACCGGAATCCAAAATAATGAATCAGAGCACGTGGAGCCATCTCCTTATCTTATTTTTCGGTCAAGAAAAAATATGGCGAATTGGCTGATATTTCTATCAGTTAATGAAAGAGCCCAATGCAAAAAAAATGCATGTTGGGTCTTTGAAACAGTTCAGATCATTTTGATAAAAATAAGTTTGAGTTGTTTTACCGAGAAGGTCTACGGTTCGAGTCCGTATAGCCCTAAAAAATAAAAATGAATAAAATAAAAAATTGCATAATTTTGATTTCTTCATTTTTGTTTATTGCTTGTAACTGACTGGTTGGTTCATCGAAACCCAATTTTTACTAGAAACTCACTTACGGGCTCCGTTTAAAGCAGAACCGAAAACTGAAAGAAAAACTTATTTCAAGAGATCGAACCCCTCCTTATCCAATCTTCGGTCATTAATCTTCGGAGGGAAATTCCCACGGAATTTCCCTGTCCACAACCAAGGGATTAAGTTAGTGATACTCCTTGTCTTTGGTATGCCTAACCTTAATCCTTAATGAATTTAAGAAGTAAAAATCATGACACAGGTTTGGTGAATAACTCTTTGAAGTTTTTCACATAGATCTAGGGAATAACCCAACGTATTTGTGGACAAGCTAAAGTTTGTTGAAAAACGAATCTCTTTTGTAAGTTTCATTGTCAACAATGTAAAATACTTCGGATGGATAGGCCTATAAAACCGGCGAAGCACCACAAAACAAGGGGGGGGCGGTCCTCTTTTTCTGTATTCAATCAAGAGAAAACCCCACCTAGATTTTAATAAACGGAATATACCAACACTAAGATTAAGATATTCGAAATCCTGAGACGGAACTACTTATCCGTTCTCTTCTATTTCAATATTTGATTTGTTCTATTCTAAAATCACTAATTAAAAAACAACAAAAAGACCCCACAACCCTATTCCTACAAAAACCTAAATCTATAAAATCGAATTTTTCTAAAAAATATTCAAAATAATAATTTTTTTTAGAAGTCGCTTTCTTTAGCAAGAATCCTGGGCGAAGACAAGATAATTTGTCTAAGCGTAACCTATATAGTTATACTAACTAAAGAAATTAAATAAAATCGAACGCAAAAAATTAAGTAGAATTAAGTAGACTGAAAATAGGATCCTCGTGAAGTCAGTTGATAAAACTCGAAATGAGATGTGCCCCCAATAATCAAAGGAAACTAGATGGTTTCGCCAAAATGAATTCTTGTTTTCACTAAACAATTATGGGTGACTTTACAACTTCACCTCGAATTGACCAATTCCATATATTTTCCACCCTCATATTCATAGGAGTGAGTCTATGTTTTTGCTTTACGAATATGATCTTTTGGGGGCATTTCTAAT